TTCTCCGAGAGACATGGTTCGAAAGGGTGCATCCCATTCCCATGTCTTTCTTGGTAAACCTATCAAATCGTCTGTGCTCACGAATCGGCTGTTTGAAAGAATAAGTTGCTTTCACACCTGAATCAATAGGTAAGATACCCACCACGGGAATACATTTAACAGGAAGGAGAAGTGGGCAGCTCTTAGCAAGAAGAAGGAAGAATGCGCGACTGACTATCTCGAAATTCTCTAAGAAAGGAGGAAGCTAGTAAGTAAAGGCCCTCGCTTTTCAGTCCTCCTTCTTCACTGCAAATAGCGTAAGTTGTTCACGAATAGGATTCATGCCGAACGAAGGGCTTGGCTTACACGAGACCTAGCATCGTCGAATTTCCTTGGGCAGTGGACGAGTTGAAGTGAGCTCGTTAACCGAAAGCAGGAAAGAGAGCAGGAACAGAAAGATAAATTGCAAACTGCTCGGGAGGTTTGGATTCATAGATGGGAAGAATAAGCTCTTCTCTTTGCGGGCCCGGAGGGAGCTGCTAAAGGAACTGTCATAGTTTATGTACGAGTAAAGGATATAATAGTAGCTGGAATATGTCCAGAATCTTATGCTAGTCTCTAAGTCCCTGCTTTGGCTGCCCCTTTCTGAATCTAAGAAGAGGTTGGTTGCATGTCTTAAGCCTGATTATGGATTAGATTTTGTTATGACTCTGCGGCTATTACGAATCGGCTCTTCCTTCTTATTTTAGAGAGATTAGCACTAGGAGTTTCTCACCCATAGGCCAATTAGCCGGAATTAGTGAAGAACAAGAAGAAGCTCTTGTCACTGTCGGCATAACTGCTGTTGGTGGAAAGGCCATGGCTTAAGGAAGTTTAGTAGGGGCATCGTCCGAAAGCAAAGAAAGCAAGGGGGGAGCTCATGCCCGGCTAAAAGATTTCATTTAGTTCCCGGCTCTCGCCTCCTCTGTCCCTTCTCGAGAATGATTATTACACGTAGTAGCGATCAGTGCTTGCTTTTCCTGTTCACGCCTCAGCTGCAATTCATTCTGTTGGAGTAAGCCCACGGAGCGGTGGGAAATCAAGGTACGGAGTCAGATGAGACGAATGAATTCCGATACTGGAAAACTGTCGTGGGAGCTTACTCCGCAGTCGCTCTTGGTGGTTTAGGTTTAGTAGGAGCATGGCTTAAGGTAGCCCCTGACTCTCGGTCTTCTGTAAAGGTAGCGAAGTCACTAACTAGATAGGGGAAGCGCTAGGCTACTAGAAGGGATCGACCCTACACCCGGTTCAATTCGTTTTGAGTTCAATCACCCGGTAAAGTCCTTACTTAACTTACCTGGCTCCAGGGAAAGACATTCTTTAGGGAACGACCCCAAGCCAAGTGGCATCGTGATTTAGCTGTTGTCGAAAGGGAAGATAGTTCTTTGATCCGAAGCAGTTCTTGCTCAAGTTGAACCAGCTGTGAAATAAGCGATTGTTCATGTTCACGAGTCAGCTCTTCTCGCTTTGTTCTTGATGCGGCATAACCGGTCTTAGCGAGATCTGCTGCTATAGAATCAGTTGCAGTTAGCTCTATTCCCTGACCTCGGGGAGATGCTTCTTTCTTACAGACCTGATTGTCACGTCGATCGACAGTTGAGAAATCCTATCTCCGGGGCCCTTTCATCCAAGATGCAAAGTGAGTTTCAGAGAGACAGGGTTCCAAACGATAAAGTGACAAGTTAGCTTTAATCAAAGGCAGCTTCTAAGAAAGCGAGTAGGTCCGCTAGTCACTATGCCCTCCCCCGGATCGTCGTGGATTAGAGAGTGGATTCCCCCCTGTCGATTGACATTGCTGGAATAAGTAAAGTAGGATAAAAAACTGGATTGTCTCCGTTGGGTAGTGGGCTTTTTCTACTAGAGACTATTTGGTTGAGAGTTACGCCTCTTGCGTAAACCCTGATACCGACATAATGGCAACTAAAGATGCGGACAGACCTATGGGACTCGGTCGGACCCGATAAGTAAGCACTGTTGATAGCCTCGAATGGCCTGCCTGGATTAAACCGAGGTTGGTGGGCTTTGATTCCCCTCTTCTCGGAGAGCGAGAAAGGCACGGCAGGTTTGGAAACTGGAATACTCAGTCTTCAGTATGAGTGACTTAGAAGGTTTTGGCCCTATATGAATTAGGAAGAAGTCTTTCACATATCAATATGCCATGTACTAATCAATTCACAAGATAGCTATGCTGGAGAGTTCAAAAGGTACTTGAGCCTATCTCTCTTTAGTGAAATGAACAAAAACTAAAAATAGAATAATAGAAGAAAGATTGTAGGTAGGCTGGTTGGCTTTAGTTGTTGGGCTGAGATGGTTGCTTAGAAAAGACATATCTCTAACCTACTACCCCTAGTGAAATATCTGCTTTTGACCTTTCCCTTTCACTGTATGGCAGGGACCTTATCTCAGGGTCAGGGAGATCAAGGACAGGCTCGAAAGGAAAATGGATCCCACTTCTTTTACCGGCTGAATCAATGGTTGAAAACTAGCCTTTTTCAATAAGATATGCTTGCCTACCTCTTTTCTTGCTCTAGAGCCTTCAAACTAAGAGAAAGCACTGCCTACGAAGCACTCCAATGGCTGAACTCTCAACGGCTAGAGGAAAGACTCCTACTCCCACAATAGGACTAGGGGCAAGAGCACTATCCAATTTTCCTTTAATGTAAATAGTGGGCAAAGCACTTTCTGGTCTAGCAATTGCAATTGGAAAGGCTGGAACTGAACTCCCAGAAACTACAACAGACACTGCAACAGGAAGAGCTTTACTTAAGACGTCTACTGGCTCGGCTGGCATGACATTGAAATAAGGGGCTTAGAACTCCAATTGGGTTTGCTCGCTCACTCGATGCGCTTACTACTAGAGCGTCATGGGTTTAGCTTTTCTTCTGCAAGAGGATCAATGGGAAAAGGAATTGAACTGGCTTCAAATCTAAAATAAAAGAGCTTAGGTCCTTTACCTTTGACCTATCCCTCTTATCCATAGCTTGCTTGAAAGAAGACTGATTTTGCTAAAGAACTAGCTTTCCCATTGCCTGGGAGATTATCTAGCTATTTAGACTAAGGGGAGAGCTGGTCTTACTGTTAGACACGGTAAACATAGGAGACACCTTATCCACGTTAGGAATTTAGGAAGAGTGGTACCGATAGCCTTAGTACGAGTTGGACCTTTCTTATTCTTAGTCCTCTTATGACTCTTATACAAGCTAGCTCTCTTATGCGCTTGCCTCGAATTACTGGTAATCTTATTTAGGCCCTTCTTACTTAGCACTGTAAGATCAAGGGATAAGAATAGCCTTTGCCAACTCACTCTTATCCTCTTAGTGGAACTGCTAGTCTTCTAAGCCTGTTAGTTATTATGCTAGGTAAAAAGGAGAGCTCTTAGGAATCTAGCTCTCCTTTTCACTCAAGTGAATTGGTTCATTTGCTTTTGGCATTTGGGCAAACGGCTCGCACGTGATGCTCTTTAATAGCGGTCACTATGATCCGCTTGGTAGCTAGACGGCATCTTTTTCCTTCTGCACAGCTCCCCGAAACCTAGGTTCGATTTAACCGACGACTGGAGTCTTCATCATATATCGATACTGAGCTACTGAGGAATACAATAAATGTATTCCCCAGACCCCCTTTCAAACACACTCTTATCCACATCTACTTAAGACGATTACGCGCATCTGAGATGAGAAGGATAGAAAGATCTTCTAAATGCGGAATCGAAAACATAGCCTTTCCGCCTGGTTATGGAATAAGATTCCCACCCACATTGAATCTCAAATCTCTCTAATAAATATAGGTAACCGCTTCGCCCCTTCACTGCCAACCTTTCCTTTTTCTTTTTTTGCTGCACGAAAAGAAGCATCGACTGTGTGCGGAAGGAGAAGTGTTATAAGCCTGTCAATAGGTTCTGCTCTCATTCCTTGCCGCCAGAGGTCCCATTTCCACTGTTACAGAATTAATGGTCAATCAGCCGTCAGGCTTTCTTACTAAGCTTTCAGGTTTCAGGTGCGTAGCGGAAGTCGCTAGACTGCTGGTCTATTGCTAGTGGACTGACAGAGCGAGCTGTAGCGGAATCCCAATAAGTCTGTTTGGAAAAGGCGTGGCATATTACTGTTAATTCAGAGAATCGTTAAGAGCCTCGCCAAGGCACGTAGTCTTGCTCTTTTCTGTACGAGCTAGTTGATTCAAGCAAGACAGGAATGAGAGTCTCATCACACTAGTCTTTACATAGTCATATGAAAATCGCCGGCGGATCTAATTCCTCTCCCGGGCGGAACTCACTCCTTATAACAAAAAGAGGGGCTTTCTTTATTACCAGTTTCATTTCTAAGACTGTTTGGAAATGTAATTTTAGTAGCTATTGCCGAGATCCCTTTTCTTATGCTTATGATATACTGCTCACAGGTCAGTCCATCTCTAGAAGAAGGCGGAGTTAAGTTAGGGCAGGGCGAAGTGCATAGAAATTCCTATCAAAGAAAAGCGAGCACTAGTCTCTTTCTTATTATCAATGCTTGAACTGTACTATTTCTTAGGATCAAAGGTTGCTTCCTCTTCTAGTGGGGGTAGAAAGCATAGAGTAGCAAGCACGGCTTAGGCGGAAGTTTATGCTTGCCTTGCTGACTCTTCCATTGATTAGTGAAGTGGACTACGGAAAGGCAGGGCATTAAGGTTGATAGATTGGTTTAGTCAAGCCGAGAAAGAGCCAATCAAGTACACCCTGGTTGTTATAGGCAAGATTAAATCTTAGAAGAAAGCGGTGGTAGGGTAGGAAAGCCTAACTGTACTGATTACTTATAGTTGAGTTCAGAAGCGAATGCGAAGGCTAATTAAGAAGCACCCGCCTCTTCTCTCCATATATACCCTGAACTGAGACTGAGCTTAGGGTCTTTCCTATTCTACTGGTATCGTGAGTAAACTGCCTCTTGCTTGGCATCATGGTCGAGCTTAAGCTTCACGCTTTCCATTGGTGGTATGTAAGGTATTCCATCATCAGTCAATCATTCTGCCATCGAAGCTGTAGGACCTATGGTTGGGCTAAGGTAAGCTGTTGGTCTAGGAACGAAGGAGAAGCTGTGAGCAAATCCACTTCTTTGATAACTTTTTTAAGGTTCAGGGACTAGAAGTCAATGCTCAAGTCGAAGGGGAAGCCAAGGTTAGCTTATTTACTCGCTTCGGGTGCGCATCATCAGGAGTTCCATCTCCGTCTCCACAAAGGTTCTCTTGAAAGACATCCTATGACGTTGGTAGATTCAGAGCGGAACAACTCATCGGTAGCCTATCTGCCCACAAAGGGGGTTAGAGGGAGGCCTCGTTGCTCCAGTTAGAACAAAACAACCTGACGCACTAGGTTTTTCAGCTGGTCTGATACCCGAAGGCTCTTGTTTAGAGTAGAGGTGGGTCGCCCTGTAGCCAGTGACTAGCTCAATCGAGGATTAAAGAAGTGCCGTGCGTGCAAGCGGAGGCAATACCCCAACCAAAGGAAGGTGTAAACGGTGAAAGGGCTGGGTATCAATCTCGTACTGCAAGCCTGGTCTTAGCTAGACCCTCTGATTAGTGCTGCTACTAATATGGATCAAGAACTGGGAAGGAATATGGTTCTCGAACTGACGAGGAGACTGGCTTTCAACCAGCAGGTGAACTCTGACCTGCACGGATAGCAGGGAAGCCTCTGCAAAATCTTTCTCTTCAAACAAGGCTGCATAGTTAGTTGGAAGTAGACGGGAACAAAAAGCAACCATATTCTTTATGCACGGAATCAAGAAATGAATAGGATAGCACAGGAAATACTGGTGGGAATCTCACCTCCAAGCCTGTCATAAGCCCTTCCGTTCATAAGCCTTTCCCCACCAGTGCCATAACTAAACTAACTTTTCTTATGGATTCATCACAGAGGGTTCCAAACCTGGTCCTCGATGCCACGACTGTCTTCAGTTCTTTCCAAACCCGTCTTTCTCTCTCTCCCTTTTTTCCGAGTGGTCCATTCATGCCTCTTCCCGAAAGCTTGATTAGATAGGGGAAAAGGTGAAAGAACGGAATCCATTCATTAATGGATCCGCCCAACTATCAATCAAAGGGGAAGCCTGCGCCACGTGTTATTATGCCAGTCCCTCAAGCCTATGCCCTGACTTTTGTCCATCGAGCGAGTGAAAATGTGGAATCTTTTAGGTTTGCTAGCCCGTTGATCCCTGATTCTGTTATTTTATCTGGGTCTTCATTCCATATCACAACTTCCACTTCTTGAGCCGACCTTGCCTGCTGGAGGTATGATTCCGATCTTTGAATCGAATTTGATCTTTCGTCTTCAAGTGAGGGTGGGGAAGATGCCAAAAGCAAGAATGTGGTTTTTTCCAGCGAGGAGGTAGTCCCCAGTCACTCGACTTAGAAAGAAGGTTTTTCCCGAGAAGCAATAACTCCTAGGCTAAAAGTGTACCTGCAGTAACTCGAGGAAGGTTCCTAACCATTCACCTTTCGTTCCCATATGCATCGGCTTATTCTAAATCGACATATCCAGCTCCCAACCCAACAGGTTCCCTTTCTTTCGAAGTGGCATTTGCCCAAAGTCGAATCAAAGGCTCGGCAGGGGAGCTCTTCTTAGCCCAGGAACTTCTTCTAGTTAGTAGCGATGAATTAGAAAATCCCAAAGCAATAACCGGAGCATTCCTCTTTTTAACCTGTTTTCCCAAACCAGGATATCCTGCCTATCCCGAGAAAAGGACTCTCTCCAAAAAGTAGCATCGTAGCAAGAGTGGTTTTGACTAAGCATATGACGAAGGATCGGCCGAAGCTAGAGCTAAGTGTCTGGTGGCTAGGTCAGGGTAAGTATGGAAAGCATAGGTCGACTTAATCCAATTGATTGGATTGGTGAATTTCATGACTAATCCGAAAAAGGTCAGCCTATATTTGAGGGAAATTCCCACGGAGATGATTAATAATCTAGCCCGGGCTTTCTTAATTTTCTTATTGAGTTAGATGGTAAAAATAGTTATCAATGGATGAAGCCCTATCGAATCATTTAAAGACTTTCTTATTGCTTTGAAAATGACGTCGAAGATGCCCTTGTGGAGCACCATTTCATTCATATCCCGACAAGCCCTAGTTGGCTATTCTTCTACTTAAATAATACACGAATGAATTCAGATATTCAGAATTATTACCCCTTTTGGGATTGGTTTTCCTACTTCCTTGTCCAATCATAGGCATTCCATCTTGGATAGATAAGGCATCGTGATACCCACGTCAGTTACATCATCAATCTCAGATATTGACTGCGAAAGCTTAATGTTGATCAGAAAAATCATTAAAAGAGGCCATTGTCGGAGCACTCTACCCACCACTGACCCTGAGAGAACAAGCCTATGGGATGATCCTTCCCCATCTCTCTTTCTTTCTTTCCTCCCTCAATGCTCGTGCAAAGAAGATTGACTGATGCCATACTCAACTAGAATAGTGATTCTAGTGCAGCTAGGAGAGCAGCTACTTCTGAACTTTCTAACTTCAGCTAGCTGACTGGTTTACTACTGGCTTTCAACCCTTGGACAGCTAGCCTTGCACAAGATACAGGAAAGAGGCTGACTAGGACCGATGGGAGGGAACTGGCTTGCTACCCTTTGACTGACTTGCTTTTCTCCTGGCTTTCTTGCCTGGAATGACTTCCCGAAGGAAAGGAGGCAAAGCAGTTCCTTGAGTTTGTCCATCGAGCCAGTAGCACGCGGGTACCAAGCAATCTCGCAAGCCTCCGTTTTCCAGTTCTGAATCCGATGTGAGGAAGAGAATCCTAGGTCAAGGCAGTAGCACGGTACGGGCCCATGTTCTCAGTGCTTAGTGTGAAATGACTTAGTCAAGAGATCGTAGGATACCGGCAAAGGAAGAAGGTGGATACTAGTTTGATTTCGATTCGGAAAAGAAGATGGATAATCTCAATAGTCAAGGTTGGTTTGAAAGAATAAAATCAAGGTGCGAAGCGAAAGCGCTTGCTAGTTGTTAGAAAGTAGCCTCTCTCTGCCTTAGTAGCCCGTCTGTGGTACTAATTCCTCTCTCTGTCTCTGCTTTATGGTTGTTAGTTCAAGAATCAGCTGTGAATGCTACCGATACCGATACCGGAGCTGCTAAACTAAAGGAAGTGACATGACATAGTTAATGAGGAAGGGGTATGCATCGTCCAAATTCAACTGACTTCCTTTGTATTCATCCCATCTGAGATCGAATGAGGGTAATTCTTTATAGATCTGCAGCGCTTACTGATTCAATCACAGCTGATACGCATTCAATTGCAGCTACTTCGAAAAAACTGCCTATTATGGCTATGTGAAGGGACCGGCTTCCCAGAAAGGTTAATGCCCTAGGATTGGATTCATCCCCATATGGAACTGGGTGAGGGATTCCCTGAAACCAGAGCAAGAACCTAAAAAGCGATAACAAGCTAAAAGGCGCATCTCTCTAAGCCAGTCTGCTCCTCAGCAATTGATTCAAAAAGTCCCAAAGCTCCTTCTTAGGCGAGCGAACTCCGTTGGACGTTGGAAGAAAGAAGCTAATAGAGTCATAGAAGATCCCGAAAGAGGCGAATTGCCAGAAAGTTTCTCAAATCCGATCCTTGCATCATCTGATCTCGATCGGGTTAACTCCTAAATTCAGGCAGTGAGCATCGAATAAGCCAATTGACACTATTGTCTGTTTACAGCAAATCAAGATTAGATGGACAAAGAGAGCTTCAGTCAACACAGTCCTAGAAGCTCCATTCATGCCCACTTCTATTCCTAAGAGCCCATCATTCTACTCAAAAGAGGACGAAGGCCACTTTCGGGACATTGGTTGCAGCGATTTGTAGACCAATAGCAAAAACAGCAACGATTCGATGCTCTCAAGCAGATCTTCCTCCAAGAGTCAGAGCGCATTCGAGGTCTAATGAAATTCCCGGATCGAGTTCTGACCCTTATCGAGCAGGAAATAGGAATAGAATCGGACAAAGAGCTGTTAGCAGGGCTTGTTCACGAATGCCCTGTTATGTTAGTTGGACAAAAGCGAAGTTGAGCCGCCAATGGGAGCAGAAAGGAGGTTCTAGAACTGGATTGTTTAGCAAATACCGTAGCACATAGTACTCGGAGCCCAGAGACCAAGACTCAATTCATAAAAGCTCAAACTTACCCATCCGAACAAGACGCACATATCCCTTTGGGGGTCTGACTAGTGAGCCAGGCGGGAACAAAGCGACGAAAGTCTCCGCAATTGTACTAACGATAGTTCAACATCTCCAAACGGGCAAACTTATGGATTGTGAGCTTTCTCACCATTTCGACATCTCTTTACCATTTCATCGTCGCAATCAGACAAAAGGAGACCCGGTCCAACGTATAATACTACTACACGGACCATATTTCAATGGTACAAGACCTTTTCCCGAACCCCGTGCGATTCAATCTATCTGCTTTAGATCATAAAAAAGCGTATATAACTAGTTAATAAAATGAACCAGCACTAGTCATCTCATTCTTTTTTGGTTGAAACCCCTACCCTATTCTTGTTTGTTACAGGTGTCCTTGAGTGGAATTCAGGGAATCTGAAAGTAGGGACAGTAAACGCCTTTCTACTAGAAGGAAGGCTGGCGTCCAGAGGCACTACTGGGAATAGGGACAAGGAATGACTCCACTTTTGAAGATTCTTACCGCCAGGGAGGGTTCTGGATCTAATAAGCTGGTCCCCGCGGGGTTGCCTAAGAACTTTTCCTACTAAGGAAACTCCTTAGCATGCCGTCGATTACTGAATTGACTGCTTGACTTTACTGCATTACCGGACCCTCTATTTCCTCTCCTTTACAGTCGAGACTTTCAGTACCTTTCCTTTCTTGCCAATGCCCGGAAGAATTGGACAAATAGACCTTGAGGGCGGATATTGCAAAGAGATCACCAGCAGCGGTTAGAAGAGCTTATGCCATTAACACCAAACAGCTGATTCAAGTTCTAGCTTCTCCCCCCGGGGTAATTCCCTAAAAGAAAAAAGCAAGAGGAAAGAGCCAAGCACCGGAAACGAGAGCAGCGGCAACTGCAACTCCTGGCCTGGCAAACTCCGATCAATCAGTGCCTTGTCTTAGGACTAAAAGACTCGCAGCGGAAAAGATCACAGCGCTTACTCTTGTTGCAACGGCTATGCCATTAACAGCTTCTACGGGACTAGCAGTGCTTATGAACCATCAACAGGAGAGATTGGCTTGGTAGTTCATAGTAACCGAGGAGAGGTTGAGAAGAAGACAATGAATGGAATGGTCCGGCAGTCGCTATAGAATATCGACTTAGTCTTAGTGAAGCGAGTCCATTAATTAGATCACCTGTGCGTGCCTTATCTATAATAAGGAAAGACCAGGCTCAAGGGAAACTCTTTTGAGTGAACGAACCCAACCAAGTCTGTAGCCTAAACCATGTCTTTCTTGATGCCACGAACAAAAAGAATAAGTAAGGAGTTCGACTTTAGCTTGAACGTAGCGAATGCTATCTCTTTCCTGCAACTCGACTCTTTAACAGGATGGTACGAATCCGCTCTTTGACTTAGTTAAGGAAGGAAGAAATTGTTCTCTTTGCGTTTAGCTGGGCACTAGGGGAGGTAAGGCTTTGGGACAGAGATTGATCTTGTTGCCGATGTTCTAGAGGAGGTAGCTTTTAGTAGGCATATTGAAAAAGCTGTTCTTGCTAGCTGCTTAGGGGTAGGAATCTCAACAAGGTTTCTTCTTCCGTGACTCTATGGAATTTTTTTCTACCACCGGGAAATGAGAAGCCGATCTTGGGTCTGAAATCTTTCAATCTAATCCGCTGGAAGAACGCTTCCAGAACAGTGTGTGATAAGTAACGAGAAATCTCACCCGACATGGTATACGGGCTAGCTTGTAAAGAGAGCCTGGAAAGGCAAGGAATTGATAGACATATTCAATTATACCGGGCTTTTTCACTCCTCAATCATTGTAGTGGGAATAGCAGGCAATCTCAGATAAGTCCTCTTATTTATTGATAGCACGTGATTCGGTCTTATTCGTCGTAATTCGATTAGTTAAGAAAACGGGATTTCCGTAGAATTGATAGGAGGTAATCTTGCCATTTAGAGTCTTATTGCCCCTAAATAGTCCTAGGAAAGAAAGAAGGTATATAGATTCAATCATAAGAGAAAGGAGATTAGCAACCCACCGTGCTAATAAGAAAAAAAGATTCCTAGCCCCTTTTAGAAAAATAATAGAAGTGATTAGAACAGAACTAATCCCGTGGTTAGAGCAAAGGACTGAAAATCCTCGATAGGGAAAAGAAAGGTAGGAGTACGCCGACGAGGCAAGTAGACCGAAGAGAGAGCTTGGGCAGTGTCAACCAATGATATCCTTTGGCATGATCGTAGACGATCGAGCGGGATCCGCAAGGATCGTTACGAGCGATTAGGACCCATACCAATAGACTCCCTCTTCCCTATTCCTGAACCCCAAAATTAGACTCAAGAGCTGAAGGGAGAAAGCATTAAAAGGAAAGAGACCTAGGCCTTTTATTCCCGATTCGCTAAACAAGAAATCAATTCACTAAGCAGGCAGGGCAGGAATGTGCCTTCTGGAGCTATTCTCAACTCATACTTAAAAAAAAAGATAACTACAAGCAACTACATCTCATCGAGTAGAGCAAATTCACCCGATGCGATTTCTTCTAATTTCCCTATAAGATCTTTGTTTTTTGGACTTTTTTTGATCTTAAGTTCAGATAGATGATAAGACTGAAAACGAAATTCTCTTCAGTTATGCTTGCTTAGTTGAAGGTGCCTATAATGTTTTTGCTAATGAATGCGGATAGGATATGGGTAGCTCCATCACTTTTCGTCGATACAGCTGCTTCACCTCTGTCTTTTTCTGACTCGGAAATGAACCCTACAAGTTGGAAGACATTGCCACCTTGACTACCTTTATTTAATTTAAGTCAAGTATTGAAGGAAAGTAAAGGTAGGGGATGTCAGTAGGTCAGGTTAGTTCATTTATTTTCCTTAACCCCACTCACGGAGCACATCATTCAATTCGTTCCCGAACTCGACCGTGCTACAGTTAGATAGTCTGTCTTCTTTCCCGATGTGAGAATTTTATCGTTTCCCTTCTGAATCAAGCTTGATTCTCTGCCTAAGAGAAAGAGTGAGCCCTTTTTGTCTTCTTTCTTGGCTCGGCCAGTCCACTTATCTGATGAATCTGGCAAGGGGCAGTGTCCGTTTGTTTTGTAAGGACTGTTGTTGATGAATGAGAATGTTCTTGTTCTTCCTTTCTTTATCCGGGGATACATAATCAAAGCAGCTGGTCAAACAAAATCTCTTCAAATAGAAAGGGAATCCGTCTATATTGTCCTTCCCGCTTCTCCGCTTCATTCTCTTCATCTTCCCTTATCTTATAATACACTGGCTAGCGCCTTTGTTCGATTAGACTGGGATTAAGACTCCTCGTCACCGGGCTAGCTCGACGGGCATGGTAGCCAAGTTTGACACATATGGATGCCCAGAATAGGACAAAAATACGTAGGGGTTGAACCCTGTTAGTAAGTAATCCCTTCTTGCATTCCCTCCTTATTCAAAAGGAATTGATTCGAATATCTAGTTGATGCAGAAAAATGTTCATGAGCACGGAGGATACAGGGCTGCCTTGAATTGCCCTTCATTGAATGTCTTGGATGGAGCTTTTACTCTAAAATGGCACGATTGAGATGTCTCGTAGGTAAGGATCAAGCATTTATCCTTATAATACGTTGTTTCATAAAATAGCACGAACTCGGATTGGTCTTCATTGCGCACTATCTCCTCTTTGGCTTTAAGTGAGTGTATAACCTCTGCTTGTTGAATCCTAATGAGCTACCCGAATCCTCCCAATTGCTTCTTGCTAGCACAGGAAATCCAACTAATTTTATGCCATCGGTCTATGGCTTCCTTTCCTTGTGAATATGGCTACTTTCTTTACAAGGCTATTCAAAGCATCGAAGAAAGCTCTTTATCAAGTAAATTCGACAATCACGGGGTTGGCTTCACACTGAACTTTACTTAAAAGCGTGTACGGTCTGTGGTACTATGCCGGTTCTTTTGACCATCACGCTCCCTTATCTTATGCCGTTAGCCTAACAAGGACTGGCCTTCCACGTGACCTGCCTTTGATCGTCAGATTATAAGGCAGAGAGATTCTAAAGCGGGCATTCTTGTCCGTTTCTACCTTTCGTTATTTTCGGTTTCGAAGTTGGTTTTGTTTTATTCTTTAACATTACCAACTTCTCGTTTCCGAGCATAACGCAAGGCTCTTCTCTTTATCTTTATATCTCTGGTGTTACAGCCATGTTTATCGAGAGAGTACGACATTTGGCTGAACATTCCATGATATAGTAATATGCCATTAGAACTAGGTCTTCGTTGGTCGGCGTCTTGTATCCCAAAATAAGTAAAGCAAAGCTTTGGTTTGATCCTGACTGTCAGATGTGGACTCCGTACCACAGGATGCTATGGGAGATAATCACAGGGTTATGGAGGTCGCGAGGATGAACTAAAGCGTCAGAAGGAAGAGACTAGTCGGCTTCTTTGGCCGTTCGTATAAAGTGGTCGATCATGGGCTAAAGCGTATATTTTTTCTCCCGCTTTATGCCTTTTTTGATGCGTTCAATAGGAACCACTTCATCAAAGAACTCATATCACAGGTCTCTCTATAATTTATCAGAATTCCTTTTGGGTATGAATCAGACCTTAGGAAAGGATCCTCAGAGATTTTGTGTAAGCATTATTTTTTTGATCTTCTTAGGCTTTGCTTTGTCCGCCAGGTAGATTAGGTTTCAAGACAAGACAGAGAGAGGGAGGGGAGGTGGAAAGGATCGCGTATTTGCGATCTCGTCCTCGCTGAAGCAGGCTTGTCTTTAGCCTTTCCATGATGGGACTATGTCTGTTTTGCGTACCATTAAGACTGAGGGTGAGGGTACATTTAATCAGACTGGTCCTCTGGAGAGAGACTGAAGGGCCAAATCTCTCTCCTCTTTAGTTATGATCTCTCATCTGCTACTGATCTCCGATCGGTCTGCTGTGGAGTGGGGCTTTGTTAGGGGGCTCTTCTGTGAAAGCATAGCTTACACTGACTCTGATCTCGGTACTTTTTTGAAATTTCCGAGTAAGAGTCCGGGATAAAGCGCGATAAGTACGCCTCATCTCCTTCGCCATGGTCAACCTCTTGGCTTGAAGTCGTCTTGGCCTCTCTTTGCGCTGAGCCATCACTTTGTGGTTTTGTGCAGAGATGGTTTACCTGTTTCAGGACTATGCGTTGCTCGGTGACGATATCGTCATCGCGGACCGGAAAGTGGCTGATGCCTATAGGCATTTCATGTCCAGTATAGGTGTCAATCTTTCGTTACCGAAATCTTTGACTTCCGAAACTTTTGGTCTCGAATTTGCGAAGAAATTTAGCATTAGAGATCAGGACCTGTCTCCAATAAACTGTCAAATGTTGAGGACAGTTAACCATGGCCTGGAATACCGTCTGTAAAAACTTGGGCGTAAGGTCTCTATGAGACTTCGTGGAGCCGGTTCTCCTAATAGTAGTTGTCTCAAGTATAACATTGGTTTAGGCATATCATCGTGGCTTATTCGCCAGGTGGAATACACCCGTTGCCACTGGAGGTCTGGTTGAGCTTCCCAGAATTGGTATCAAATTGATTGTTACCATCTATCTTGGAGCTCTTCAGTTCATGCTGTGGGATAGTTGTCGGGAGGATGACAAATAAAAAAGGTTTGTCAAAGTCTCGTCGACACCTATGGTGAGGAGCGAGCTTATGCACGTAGTTGAGGCTAAAATGCTGACTGGCTACGCTCTCTTGCCGAGTACTTCGCATGGCATGCATATTATAATCCTCTTATCTCTTTGTCCGATGCTGTGGTTTGAAAAAAAAAAAAGACAAAAAAAACCAGTTCAAGGTCGTTAAAGACGATTTTCTTCGTCGCTTTCCTCCTCCTGAGATAAGGGTTTGTCTAACAATAGAGACATTGATTGTGAGATGAGACTCTCTCTTTTCAAAAGGGTCCCATCAGTGGTTAGATAGGTACTTGGAAGGCTGAGGTTACCGCTATGGACCCGTATTGTGCACCCTTCCGGCATTTAGCCGGGACAGGACCCTGCAGGTTGTAGTAGGTATGACTATAAGCGTCGAGCTGATGATTTTATATCACTGACGCGTGGTCCTAGCCTAGCAGATTCGTCTGATCCCTGTTTGCAATTGCAAAAAACTCCCATATCATCTGACTAAAGTAAAGGAAGTTGCTCCCGTCGTTTCCGACGATCGCACGCACGGGCGACGAAGTCCACACAGGAAGCCGCTTTAGACCCAAGGGAAACTCTTCACCCATGGAAGGTCTCTCTCACATAATGTCGGGAACTCACGGACCAGCCAGCCGGTCATAAACACCAGCAGGATCCGTGGAGGGGGGACAAGACTCGCATACTTACTTCTCGTTAGTCGCTTTAGAGATTCAGACTAACCGGTTCAACGAGAAACAAGTCAAACGTCGACCAACAGCCCTCACGTCCCTTACTATTATTAACCTTCTATTAAATAAAATCAGGAGGTAGCCGTCGCGTGTTAGGGAAATTAGGGTGGGGTAAGGCTAGATGCTTGTCCCAGTACCCTAAGAAGTACGCATTAAAGCAGTACTTTAGGTACAAGGCAGTCTTAAAAACCCCCGACCTAACATACTTTTTAAACTTAACAAACAGATAGACACCTATACACCTTTGTAAGACGACCAGAGACGCATAATTTTTTTTATAAGTAAGATGCCCGGATGGCTACTTCAGTAGATTGTAACACTCGTGCTTGGGAAGCACTTAGCTTCGTTTCACTTATAACAACTAAGGAGAACTGCTTCTTCCTCAAAAAAGAAAGATATTAGCTGTGCCCGACTCATAAGGAGGCTAACTCGCTGCAAGTGAATAAGTTATTACATTACAATCATGACTCAAGCTTAGGCACCCGCTCGATCCGGTTTCAAAATCAAACCTCGCAAATGGTTCTGCTGGACGGGATTTCACCTCCCTAAATAGAACAAGATTTCCCCTTGAATATGGAGCTTTGCCTTTTCTTTCTATGGATTTCTTTCTCCTTCCGCTAATTGCTTACGAACCAGGAGGCTGCTGAGGAAGGATTTGAATGCATGCTATGTATTGAATTGAGTATTGAATGGAAGCGGTTTAAGTACCAGATGACGAGAAAATCCTAACTTAACTAACATAATGGGTTGTGTACCGGTTGAGGAGTAGGACCAGTTGGTGGTTTAAAGGGCATTACATAAGGATATGGAATAAAGAGTACGACTTTGGTTCTAGAGATAGCTTAGTTCTATTTTCACTAAGCCAAATCTCTGTCCTGAGTGGCTAACTATTAAATAAAATGAAGTATCACCCCTTCTAATTAAGGGGTACGAAAGATAGCCAACAAGACACCCAATGAGCTAGGACTAGGGAGGGTTTCTTCTCTAGAAATGATTTTACTCTTATCTTATATAGAATTGCCTTTCGCCTTTGGCCTGGTCAAAGCAAAAAAGAGAGGAAAAAGGCAATTCCTTCTCTTCTGTTGTCACAAGAAGGGACTAGGTTCCTAGCCAAGCCAGGGAATCTACGATCGATTGTAAATATCCCACTACGGGGCAAGGAAGGAGTGCCACTTAGTGAAATTCTTTTTTGAGTTCAATCACCCCAAATCCTTTTCTTTCGAAATAGCCAAGTAGAAGGGCATGGTGACCACAGGGAAAGAGAGGCATTACCAGAAGGAAAGTAGTCCAACTCAATGTCTTACGCATCAGTGGCATTTGAATGAAAGCAGTAAGTAAGTGGCCAAGAATCATCGATTTTGGAGTTACCGGCTCAAGGCAGCTCATGGGAATTTCTTTAAGTAAGAACGATCCCCAGTGTCATCCTCTTCGTCTTCTCGAAAGGAAGCGAGTGACGAGAGGGTAGCAAAGAGAGGACCACTCTTTAGTAAGATAGCAGCCAGTGAAAGAGTCGAACTTATTCTCTCCATTCAGAGAGAGACCCGGTAGATGTGTGCATCAGTACAAGGCTAGAAAGCGAAATAGATAGGGGATTACCTGGCTTGTTCTTAGATAGGGCAAGTGCTCTAAGAGTGAAGCTAAGGAAAAGGAGTAAGCCCTATTCACAGCGTCTGCTCTGCCTCTATCATCTACGTCAATTTGTGATTCCGGAGGCGCGAAGGTTTCTTTTATCGGCCGATTCCCCTTTCGTCATAAGGCGTAGGGCTCTCTTGGAAAGTCATCCGATCCTGCACTACCTTTCCTTAGCCTAGGAATGCACTTTCTCCAGAACCAGAAAGGTGCCCCACAATATAGACTATTAGCCACAAGTGGGAGTCTTCTATCAGTTTAGTACTCTCCGTTCTCGCTTTCTTCAACAGTAAGGACTTACACCATCCGCTTAGGCTTTCGCGAAAGCACCTTTGGGGGGAGGCTTCTCATCAACTTACTCTTACTGAAGATTAAGAAAGAGATAGAAAGAACTCTTCTAAAGCACTGACTTCTTCCCTTTCCCTACGCTCCCCAGAAAGCTCAGATGCGAAGAAGGGACCATAGCCCTATTTCGGGTTCGGTGCGATAGGATGAATAAACCCGAAAGCATTGATTGAGGGTCTCCTCTTTCCTTTCTTTCTAATCCGAATCCAAATCCATGTCGCCCTCCCTAACCCTAGTCACTTTAATATCATACCTGGAAAGAGTCAACGTCAAGCCAGAGCTAGTCTAAAAGCTAGCGATTCTCACCCTAGGGTTAGGTATCATAATAGTAGAGTCAAGTAGGACAGAACGATTAGCTTAGCAGTGAACAAGAATCATTCAATCAGCTCCAGAGCTGGGAGTTCTCCTTCTTCTTTTGCTATTTAAAATAGGAGGTCTTATGAATCGAATGAAGAAAAAATTCACTTAGATAGAGATAGAGGCAAGGCAGAATAAGCGATGTTGGAGGCGGGGCTCCTAGAAGAGAAGCTCATACCCGTCGAAAGGGAAATGATCCTTAGGTAAGAAGGGCCCCTCTCTTCACTAAGCTAAGCCGGAAAGAGAGAGAGAGTTAGATCCGAGCATAGCCATAGATGTGGAACTCTTTCGAAATAGGTAGGAATTCTTCGCTAAAAAAAGAGGACAGGTGCGCAGCGGTTCGGAATCGTAGCAAGTGACATCTTCAATCAAGAAAGACCGGGAAGATAGTTCCTTCACTTCCGGGCTTAAAGAAGCGAGTGACTCTCGCGGGTATCTATCAACATATAGAGATGTCGCCCCTGTCGCTGCACTTGGAGGCCTTATCACTGTTGGTGCTTTTCATAGCGTAGTAGAGTAGCCAAGGGCGTAAGCTAAATTCTACTCCTTTTCTCTGGGGTTCGGAAGAATAGAATCTTTTGCCCTTCGACTCAGATATTCTCTTATATTATAGAACGGCAATATCCCCTGCTGCTGCCGTTGAAGGAATAAGGGCTACTATTGATGAAAATGCTATATAAGAAGTTCTTGTCTCTTTCCCGCAAACTGATTGACCGAGTTTGAAAGAAGGACCAGTTGGTGGTTTAGTTTTAGTAAGGTCATTAGGAGATTAGGACTAAGGGCATTCTCTTGAAGAAAGACCGTAGAGTGAAGGCGATATGATATAGCCGAAGGATCAGAGTCGGCATTACAAGGATAGAGGTTACAGGGAAAGACTAGGTTACAGAATCAGCTGCTATTTCTTGAAGGAATTACCGGTACAAGCCCAATTGAATCAATTGATGCGGGATTCCCTGTTGATGCGGTAGATGAGGTCTTTGCTTTTCCTGCTGAAGAATGAGTTGTTAGCCTTACAGAATGCGCTGCACATCTATCATTCTATAGTAATGTTGGCTCTCCCGCTGTTGGTGGTTTAGTTGTAGTAACAGCGGTAGGATTAAGATTAGGAGATTGATTGAGAACAAGCAACGGATGAGCGACTACCGCGAAAGCCGTATAGCGTTAGCGCATACGTTTTCTTGGTGGGTTCGGTGAAATATTAAATAGAAGTAGGACATCCTTTATAAAGGAAAGTATGCCAGAACTCGTAGCCTTGTTGAAATAGTCTCCTCTTTCTTGTCTTTCTTCTCCCCTAAGAGGAAGAAGTCTCGTCTCGAAAAGACCAATTTCTTTCTCTTCCGGCTCTGAAAGAATAGGACTTATTATACCATGAACGGACTCCTTGTCAGGAAGAGATAGAGATGGGGCTTTCCTTGCTTCTCTCTTTCGCCTTCTCGATGCATTGCTTGGGTTTGGGCACTAGTTGCGCACTAGCTCTTCGGTGTGAATAAAAAAGTGTCAAGTGATGGAGTCTTTCGGAGGTGTGGCTAGCTCTGGGTCAGCTGTAAACTCTTGTTCAAGGAGTGAGGGAAAAGCAATGTGTGAATTTCACAGGCAAAAGGCCAAGGCAATAAAGAGGAAAGACCAGGCGCTGGGCCAAAGGCAGCATAGTACAGAAAAGATATTCCTGATTCAAGTCTTGGAGGAAGGGCAAAACAAGGGGGGCAACGAGTAGGAGAAATGGAAGTTTGGGCTCTAGAAGGATTTGGTGTTGCTCATATTTTACAAGAGATGCTTACAACTAAATCTGATCATATTAGAGTACGCCAAGAAGTACTTGGTACTACGATCATTGGAGGAACAATACCGAATCCTTGCAGGGGAGCCTGTCATTAATGGAATTCTCCGGCGATGATTGGATTCAGGAATGGTATGGCAACCGGGGGGAGGAGGCATCATCTTCGTCACAAAACCCGGTTCAACCACATGCTGCTTCAAATAGGAAGCAGACGTAACCGAAAAGTTACCTATATTAATGCCGTAATTGAGAGACTGGGTTTAAAGACGGAGACTAACCCAGAATTTTTAGACAAGCTTTATGATAAGCTTGACTCTCTCATATACGAGGACAAGAGAAATTTGAGGAACCAGATACATTCTTAAAAGAAAGTGCTTTATCCGTTAGTGATTGAATTTTGCTTTCTACACTGCTTTCCGTTGGTCAACAACCAACAAAATCTCTATACTTCTTCACTACTCCTACAGGCTTGACGGAGTTAAGCTGTCTGGAGGGAATAATTGATTCTTAATCTATCATGCAAAGAAGAATCTTTAACTTTGATGAAGCTAGTCTTAATTCCAGTTTAAGTGCTATATCTGAACGAACGGCAAGTGAACAAACGGCAAGTCAATCCACGACGACTATTGATGACTATAGTCAAAAGTCGTGCGATACTCGCGATTCTACTGGTATCTTTGAGGATATGCCAGGTCTTAATCCTAAAGATGAAAGAATAGTTGACTTGCAGGGGGCTATACGTGAGAAATTGGGAGAGTTAATGATTGACAGCGAGCCTTCAGATGTTACGGCTGCGGCCGAAGCTGTACATGGAGAAAGCGCCAATATTCCGTTTCTGGAATTCATTTTGAATGATTTAAACACCAGTGGGGTACTAAGTGGATCTTATAAAGATGCTCTTCATCTACTCTCCCAATTACCGGGGCCCAGCCAAATGGCGCCCAGCCCACTTGAGCAATTTGCCATTCTCCCATTGATTCCTATGAAAATAGGAAACTTGTATTTCTCATTCACAAATCCATCTTTGTTTATGCTACTAACTCTCAGTTTGGTCCTACTTTTGGTTCATTTTGTTACTAAAAAGGGAGGAGGAAACTCAGTACCAAATGCTTGGCAATCCTTGGTAGAGCTTATTTATGATTTCGTGCCGAACCTGGTAAACGAACAAATAGGTGGTCTTTCCGGAAATGTTAAACAAAAGTTTTCCCCTTGCATCTCGGTTACTTTTACTTTTTCGTTATTTCGTAATCCCCAGGGTATGATACCTTATAGCTTCACAGTTACAAGTCATTTTCTCATTACTTTGGGTCTCTCATTTTCTCTTTTTATTGGCATTACTATAGTGGGATTTCAAAAAAATGGGCTTCATTTTTTAAGCTTCTTCTTACCCGCAGGAGTCCCATTGCCGTTAGCACCTTTTTTAGTACTCCTTGAGCTAATCCCTCATTGTTTTCGCGCATTAAGCTCAGGAATACGTTTATTTGCTAATATGATGGCCGGTCATAGTTCAGTAAAGATTTTAAGTGGGTCCGCTTGGACTATGCTATGTATGAATGATCTCTTATATTTCATAGGAGATCTTGGTCCTTTATTTATAGTTCTTGCATTAACCGGTCTGGAATTAGGTGTAGCTATATTACAAGCTTATGTTTTTACGATCTTAATCTGTATTTACTTGAATGATGCTATAAATCTCCATTAAAGTGGTTATTTATTTATATTTATAATTGAACAAAAGCGAGGAGATTCGTATACGCCCAGAAGCTCGCAAGACCCACGGCGCCTTGCTACATTAACGAGTGGCTAGTTCGTTCGATATCTATGGGATACCCGTCTACTTCGCTTCACCAAGCAGACCCCACGTACTTTAATTGTCCGTCTGCTACTACGAACCCGAGCGTATCAATGGAATGCCCTGAGTGGAACCATACCGAGCGAAGAACTATACTGGAAAGCTTCAGCTTGCGAGATTGCCCTTTGCACTCTTTGTCTTACCCTTGGCCTGGACTGACTGAGAGCAGGAAGTTGATTGACCGACCGAAGGCGATCCAAAAGGAGTGAGCAAAGCGACCGATCGAACGAGGCTAGACACGAAGTGTTCAAAGACGGAGTCCGAAGGACGTCCACTAAGGACATCAAGAGCCGAAGGGCATACCTGTGACATGGGGAGACAGGTAAATCCCTTTTTCCGAGCCTTTCCCCGGAGAAACCCTCTTTTTCAACCTGAAGGCTAAGATAGGAGAAGGAGGTTCAAGCAATAGATTCCTGGCTCGTGTAGCCTATGCTTTTCAAAGCGACTTTTTAGATAGAGTAAGAATAGTGAAAAGCCAAGACTGGATCGCTCAAGGGAGCGAGCGTGACAAATGAAGAAGGAAAGGAGTGGATTCAAGCATCTGAAAAACTATCCCCGGCTGAAAAGGGATGAGACTTTCTTAGTGTTATAATGAATATTCATTTTCATTAATCGAATTCTGATCTGATCTTGAAGATATCTTTCTTTTCAGCTTTCTTATGATTCTATTTGATGCGCAGATGAGTCATTCAATATCTATGCTATTATTACACTCTCTCCCCTTTTCGTACATACATATCCTATTTCCTGTACAATTATACCAGTACAAGCCCTGGGGAAGGCTATCTCGCTTTTAGTCCCAGTCTAGGACTTTTTAGTAGTGTATTTCCTTCTTAAGGCTCTAACGAGCTAACGGGAGACAGCCCTATAAGCCAGTTACATTGGTAAAGCCCTTTTGTAATCTCTTACCAGGCCAGCATAATCCCTCTAAGTTCCAGTGCAGTCCTTCTCCATTTTGTCAGCCAGTTGTAAGATAAGCCCCTCCCGTGGTAATGCCTTCCTAAGCCCATCTTGACTATTCCTCAAAAGAAAG